CACATGAAATTTGACCCAATTCCATATATATGGAATGTATGAAATACGTATGAACGGAGGAAAAAAGATGATTTTAGACTTATTTTAGACTTAATTAAATTGGAATTTTAAAGAGCCCGACCCAAACGGAAAGGAATTGAGAAATTAAACTTAAAATTTGTTAGGGAGTTTCGTATTTTGTATAGAATAAAAAAAAAGTAATTCACTTTAATAGCATTATTATGATATTACGTATTCCAATCCGCTTGGATATCCGAAAAATAAATGGATTCGGGATTTGATCTATTCGTTGAGATAAAGACATAATAATCAGAAACAAAAAAAGTTCATTTTTTTTTTAGTACTTAACTCTTTCTTTTGTGGATTCCTTTGTTCCAAATGTTCCAAAATTGAAGTGAGTAATGCGTAAGAGGTGCGTAATGCGTAAGTAGGTCTGTAGTTATTAAATCCATGCCACTATAGCTATCTATCCATATATCACTCTCCTTTATTGCATACTTCTGTTCGGGACAGCATGTGTCTTACTCTATTTCGATTTTCTCTTTAATCTAATCAATCGAAATTGCAGTACGACAATTTTCCGAAAATTCCCTATAAACAAAAGCAAACGGGCATCATACACAGATAATATACCTATAAGCTAACTGTGTAACACAACGGGTTTACATATACTTATAATTGACGTTCTAATTGGTTAGAATTGAAACAATTTAATTGAAATTAATTGAAAGTGAGAAGGATTTTTTTTTCAATAAAAAAATCAAGACTGATCAGTTATGTATCAATTTTTATTTTATGATATAATTTTTCATTAGGGAATCCCAATTTTAGATTTAAATCCAAGAGTCGTGTTCATGAATTTTCAGTCAATAGTTAATGGTTCCAATTTGTTCTGACTTTTGTCTTTTGTGACTGAAACTTCAAATTTTTGTTTTCAACAGATCAATAGAAAAGAAGGGGATTTACATATTGAGCGCCTTGCAATACTATAAAATCAATTGAAGGGACGTGTCCGCCCCCAACCCCCCAAAAGGACGAATTTCTTTTCGACAAGGAATTAAGAAAACGAGATTTCATATGGAAGTACAATAAAAAAAAGACATTTCGAACCCCCCCCAAAAAAAAGAAAGGGGAAAGGGGAATATTTTCATGTATTTGGTATCCTTTTGGCGGCATGGCCGAGCGGTAAGGTGGGGGACTGCAAATCCTTTTTCCCCAGTTCAAATCTGGGTGTCGCCTGATCAACAAAAGACAAGACTCGAAATCCCTTACCTTATTCTGCTTTGCTGATACAACCCGCCGACATTTCCCAGCAAAACAAAAACACGGGTAGGAAAAAGGATCTTGAGACTTTATTGATTTGAAACTGCTGGGGTTACGTTCTTTAACATGCTGCGAATCCTTGCATTTAGGATTCAAGGAAAGATTAGAGTGTAGTGGAAGGGCGAAGGGCTATCATATCAAATCAAGAGTTACCGACCTTTTCCATTACTAATGGCGTATCTACGGACCAGGCCTTGAATTCGATTGGATGAAAAATTGGCTTTTTGCATTTACTTGATGATAATAAAGGACAAAAAAAAAGAATAGGTTTTAGTATTCCTACATATACATATTAGTAGCATTTCCTTTGATACTTCCAAAAAAAGCGTAACTGCTGTTTAATGTTTACTTATTTTCCTAGAAATCATATAAGAACTTATTATAGGGGGTTGATTGGAGTCGTTGATCAAGGGTCTTGAGTCAGACCCCCCTTTTGACTCTGCCCCCGTGATTCTACTATTATTAATAAACAATAATGGAATAATTCCTTGATATTCAGAGAGGTAGGGGACATAATTCACATGGATATAGTAAGTCTCGCTTGGGCTGCCTTAATGGTAGTCTTTACATTTTCCCTTTCACTTGTAATATGGGGAAGGAGTGGGCTTTAAAGATACTACGAATTTAGTTGGGAAATAAAACTCTAGCACTTTTTTATAGATCGTTCTGTAAAGTTTTGAATTTTTTCCAATTTTATATATTCAATTTATGAATTGAATTGAATTTCGAATTAATATTACTAAATTGAATTCCAAATTCAATTAATTAATAAAGATATCTTCATTTCACAATTCTATCGGCTTGGATTCTGGTGACGTAATTGGATTCTATTCATATTCGAAATAATCCTTTTTCACAATCCAAATCAAACAAATATTTCACAAACTTCTATATTCCTATTTTGAAAGGAAGGGAGATATGGATGATAGGGATTTTATTACAACCGAGTTCAATTTTCTATTTCGATGAACCCTTTCTTACCAGAGTTATATATGGACAATGGGGAAGACCGAAGAACACCGGCCCCCTGGTTTGTCCTTTTTTACTGTTCAAAGAGAGAAGGTTCAAAGAGAGAAGAAAGAAGTTCTGCTATTTCTATTTAATAGGATTTTGACTTGGTCGAGTCACATATTTCACACTTACCGCGTGTTTTCTTGTTTTGTAAATTTGATTTAGGTTGTGTTTTATTAACCCGTTTCCTATCATGGCTGAAGAATTCAAAATTGATGTGATGGGATAACCCTTTTCGAAATCCGAAAAAATTACCATAGAACTCCTTGGATTATCTGTCAACCGCTCAATCAATTACTTCTTCGAAATGCTAAAAAAAAGATGCCTTTTTTCTATTTTTTTTTATTAATATTAACTTTATTTTCTTTTAGAAATATATGCAAAATATTGTTTTTACTTCATTGATTTGATTCTTTTTTGAATGGATACTTGAGATTCATATTGAAAATAATCAGAAATTTAGAAATTAGAAAGTCATAAGATTTTCTTTTCTATTATTTCAGATTGATTGGAATCAACAAAAATAAAATAGATAAAGGAAAGAAATAGATGAAGCAAAGAAAAAAAAATAGGGATACTGTGTACATTTTATCTATTTAATTGATATTAACGTGTATGAAGATACATATACATATTGTTTCTCTAGATTGATCTCGATTCTGTTTGTATCTTTATACCTTACAATAAGAAAAATAGATAGTATGTCCGAAAGATTCATTTATGAATCTTTCAGACATACTATCGAATCTCGTAGGCTAGTACTGATTCTAGTTCGGACATTGGATTTCAAATTAAAATGAAAATAAAATAAAATGGGAAATTGGATTTTTTTAGTTCTTAAATTATTACTAAAAACTAAAACTACGAAATCTGGTTTTATTCAAATTAATCACCTTGACTGACAGTTTTTACGTATATTATAAGCAAAAAAGCAGTAGGAACTAGAATGAACAGTGCAGTAGCAATAAATGCGAGAATATTTACTTCCATAATCTCATCGTTTCTTTTTTTTTTTACTTCGCAATAACTCCGGATTTAATATTTTATCCCATAGAGATGATAAATCTTTCGCTTGTAACTTGTAAATTCAATGTGATCGATATCAGGAATAACAATATCCGAGCTATCAAGTCGACTCATCGTCGAGAATTCAATAGTATAACATAGGCGAATCTTTTATCCACATATCAATAGAACCTTCGATTCTTGATTCACTCAAAAGATTTTCTTGCCTTTAATTTAATACTTTATTAATACTTTTTTTTTGATTTATCGTTCTTTTACACCCTGTCTTTTCGATAACCTACCGCCTTCTTTCTCCTGTACAACGATCTAACCGCTTTCCACTTCCATTGTTTCCAAACCTTTTAGTACCCAGTTTAACAGAAAATGGAGAGACATATTGATGTTTTTTTGTTTTTTATTGGATTTGGATACGTCGGGACTGACGGGGCTCGAACCCGCAGCTTCCGCCTTGACAGGGCGGTGCTCTGACCAATTGAACTACAATCCCTGAGAAAGAAAATGTACAGCATTCATGTTCTTATAATTTTATTCAAACCCTTTCTTTTTTCTATTTCGATTAAAAATGCCCTGTTGTAAGAGAGACGTGAGTGATATCCACACCAATATACACTTTAGTTGCACGCATTGCTTATTATTAGTAACCCCTTTCGTTATTGCCAAACCGCTGTTGAGAGTCCATTTTGAAACGAAAATAAAGAGTCTTTTTTTCTTTCTATTTTATTCTTTTCATTAGACTTCCATACTTCATAATCCTGATATGAATCTAGATCGTTAGCAAGATCAGAATTCGAAAAAAATGGAATAGAACAAAGAAAAAAAAAGAAATAGCGGGGGGATATACCAGAAAATTTGACTTTTTGGATTCTTTCGTATCCGCGACTTCATTTCTGGAAAACTAACGGGTGTTATATCATTTCATGATGAATCCGCGAATTTTTGGGCCGAGCTGGATTTGAACCAGCGTAGACATATTGCCAACGAATTTACAGTCCGTCCCCATTAACCGCTCGGGCATCGACCCAGGAAGAACCAATTCGAGTCTTATTGATAATCCACGATCAACTTCCTTTGATAGTACCCTACCCCCAGGGGAAGTCGAATCCCCGCCGCCTCCTTGAAAGAGAGATGTCCTGAACCTCTAGACGATGGGGGCATACTTGCCCGGCCGCCGCCATACTGTGCTCATAGTATGAGTATGAGCAGTTTTTTGTAATTGTCAATATAATGGAATCGTATGACTAGATACAAAGATCTTTATGTCTTTTCTGATCCCATACCATAGCAATTTTTGATTCATATTCGTCATTTCTATTCATAAATCACTCATTCTAATATGCATTCGATTCTAGAAAATTTATATTAAAAAACAGAAGAATAAAACTTTTTGCGGAAGTGATTGGTTCGGCATAAAAGAGGATTAAACTTCATTTCTTCCACTTTCATTCATTGATTCACTTCTTGTTAAAATGAGAGAGGCGTATACCTATATCACACTAAGTCAGGAAATTAACAACCGAGAAATCTGAAAATTTGAGAGTTGGGATCCACGGGTTATCAAAATAGTTTTCTCTCTAAAAATTTTGAAATTTGGTTCCGAGGACAAACGAAATCTCCTCATCACGTGCTTCAATGAAATATCTTGGATCCACGTCGAATTGGCAAGTACATTATGTATCAATCAAACGAATTTTCTTTCGTTCTGATGGAGTCAGGTCAATTCAAGCCAATTCCATTAGGGTTGGTTTTGAACCAATTAATTTTGTTGATATTTATCAAATCCAATATCAATAAACCAAAATTCCCTTGTACTTATATTCCATAAGTCAATTTTTCCATAAGTAAATCCAAATTCTCGTTCCCGAAGGGGTCGCTAACCACTATGAGTCTACTGGATATACTTAATAATATATATAGATAGATCTACCTTATGCGCCTATTGACTCATTCAGTAATTGAACCTAAGGGCCCTTTTAACTCAGTGGTAGAGTAACGCCATGGTAAGGCGTAAGTCATCGGTTCAAATCCGATAAGGGGCTTTTTTTTTTGCTGTTTTCATAAAAAACCGCAAGCTCAAGTGGTAATATTCCTATTTAAGGGAAGAATCAAGTTTTTGTTTTTGTAATAAAAACAATGTAGAATAATGTAATTCTATACAATGTAATTCTATACTATATATTTAATGAAAAAGAGTTCCCCTTATTAGAATGAGTAATGATAAGTCGTCTCGACAATCACCAAACATTTTTCTTTTCCATTATTACAGTCAAATCCATTGGAAAGATTAGAAATCGGCAAAATAAAAAGTAAGTGGACCTAACCCATTGAATCATGACTACATCCACTATTCTGATATTAAAATTTAAAATTCGATAGACATGAAATTGGAACAGTAGATCTTTCTTTATTTTATATTTCTTTTGACTCTTCACGAATCTGTCGATATTTCCGATTAAATCCCTAGTTGGAATAACTTGCTATTCTGTTCTTCTACAGAAAAAGGTTTATTTCAAGTTACAACACAAGAGATGTTTTCAATATCTTTCGATTCCCGAACACAAAAAAAAGATCGATTGGAATTTCTATCTAATATTCTAAATTTCTATTTCTAGAAGATTTAGATAAATAGAAATCGGATCAAGGCTTCGTGTATCAAATATTTTCATAGCAATGCACACGACCTTTTTTGTTTTGTTCCGACAATGCGAGGAGAGTGGATGTGAGAAAGAAACTTGCATTTACAGTCTCCTATTATTTAATTTAATATTGTATTGAATTTTTCAACTCAAAATCGGAATTTCTCTTTTTTGTCTCTGACATATATCTGACATAGAAAGATAAATAGAAAAATATTCGAAGTGTATTTCTTGCTTCGACCCGTGAAAAAAATACTCTGGAGTTTTATATTAATCTGAAAGAAAAGGAAATAGAACTAAAGAAGACAATAAAAAAAATGAAAAAGGAAAACAATAAAATATATACTACTGTAGTAGTTTAATACACATAGTTAAAGTAGAAGATAACATTCAAATATATATTTTTTTTTCTCAATCTCACGGACAAGAGCCAAGAATAAGATTAGTTGATAGAATGAGATGAATAGGAGTGAGTCTGGGAATTAACCAGTAAGGAGAGAAGGGGTCGCTTCTTGCTTGAATTGAAATTGAAGAGTTCTTTCAAAAGATTAATGTATCTGATTGATAAGTCATAACACAATTCATGGTTCATGGTCAGACGATTCTTAAGAATAGGAGGAGTAAACGAATTGAGTTCATGGATTTACCTAAGTGAGTCTATGGACCACTAAAAGGTTTTTATCTTCGAAACCAATTCGAAGGGGAAGTGTACGAGAAATCAAATTATATCGAAATGCTCGAATCCTCGAACGCCCCGAAAGTGCCATAATATAAGGTGTTCGGAAATGGTTGAAGTAGTTGAATAGGAGGACCTTTATGACTATAGCCCTGGGGAAATTTACCAAAGATGAAAATGATTTATTTGATATTATGGATGACTGGTTACGGAGAGACCGTTTCGTTTTTGTAGGTTGGTCCGGTCTATTGCTCTTTCCTTGTGCCTATTTTGCTTTAGGGGGTTGGTTCACAGGCACAACCTTTGTAACTTCATGGTATACCCATGGATTAGCTAGTTCCTATTTGGAAGGCTGCAACTTCTTAACCGCTGCAGTCTCGACTCCTGCTAATAGTTTAGCACATTCTTTGTTGTTACTATGGGGCCCTGAAGCACAAGGAGATTTTACTCGTTGGTGTCAATTAGGCGGTCTTTGGACTTTTGTTGCTCTCCACGGCGCTTTCGGGCTAATAGGTTTCATGTTACGCCAATTTGAACTCGCTCGATCTGTTCAATTGCGACCCTATAATGCAATAGCATTCTCCGCTCCAATTGCTGTTTTTGTTTCTGTATTCCTGATTTATCCACTAGGTCAGTCTGGTTGGTTCTTTGCGCCTAGTTTTGGTGTAGCTGCTATATTTCGATTCATTCTTTTTTTCCAAGGGTTTCATAATTGGACATTGAACCCATTTCATATGATGGGAGTCGCCGGTGTATTGGGCGCTGCTCTGCTATGCGCTATTCATGGTGCTACCGTAGAAAATACGTTATTTGAAGATGGTGATGGTGCAA